CGTATGACCTAGAAGCTCATAGAAATAGGAAACAAATCCATCCAAAAGCAAGATTAGACACAAATAGATTGATTCTAGACTATTACTATTAAAGATAGATGTTGGCGAGGCTGACTAAAATCGTTCAGATAGCGTAGCAGAGACCAATCCGCCTAACTGGAACCGTTCAACAGGGGAAAGGGCAACCAAAGCAAAAATCCCCTGTCCACTTTCGCCCTTCCTCCTAGAATTGCTGACTGGCCTCCTCGAATTGAATTTCTTTCTTCTTCTTCTTTCGGATTGGGCGAGGATCCCTGCCCTGGCAGGTAATACGGGAAGCAGCCTTGTATACATTTATTTATTGACATATACAAATGAATATATGAGCGTAGCGAGAGCGACTAGAGTTCACGTCAGGCAATGTAATTGTTGATGTAGTTGCTTGTAGTTTTTTTTTTCGTTCTATCTATTCGAGATTGGGTTAGTGTTCCACTACGCCCCTCGGTAAAGACTTCCTAGTTAGCGCTCCGTCGGTCCTTCAAACCCGGCATTCTCCGACCCTAACGCCGATGATACTTCTTTCTGGGCAGCCATACATAATAAATACCATTAAAAATGGTGAACCCGGATCTATTTCAAGACTCCGCTTAGCTGCTTCTAACGAAGATAGTTCTCCGCTCCATTAGAGTAGCATTCCTTATCCTCTCACTTTTAGGTAGTAAAGGAGGAAGACCGGCTCACTTCGCTGGCTAGAACCGGATGGGAACCATGCCCGACTCAGCACTTGAGCCTGCCTGTCCTTTCTTAGATCGAACTTCCCCTGACTGCTTTCCTGGCATAGGAGGTGATGAATCTAATTCCTAGCAGCGGCTATATCCTTATTTTTTACTTCAGCTGATAGAAAAGATCCTTAAAAGTATCCCTATCCCCGGATCTTATATGCCCGTTATTGACTCGCTTAAAACCATATCCTTTGCCTTTGCAAGTCGAGCTATTCCTACCTTCGCTATCAGTCTCCTTGCTGTTTCAGCTTAATCGCTCGTTTGATTAGCTCATTATCTTATGATGCATCTTCTATCTTAAAAGCTAGATCCTGATATGTTGCTGGGAATCTCTTAAAGTTGTAAGTAAGCTGTCCGGAGATCTCTTAACTTAAGGGAATTCTTCTTGCTCCATCGGTCTATGGCTATGAATATGGCATGTTCGCAAAGTAAGAAGGCACTCCGCTCGAATGCCATAAGCGAGTTGATCACTGCTGCCACTCTGCTTTGATATTTGTTTGGTGTTAAACGTTCCAAGGTCTTTTATAAACAAAGAAAGATCTGCAGTCTTGTTCCGCCTTCGCGCTGGCTCTGCTTTCCTGTAGCCACCGTGGATCCTCTCTCGGTTAGGGTTAGGACTTCCCCCCTACTCTACTCCTCACTCGTCCCCTAAAGCAAGGTTCTAATTTCATAAATGAACAAGTCACCTTCTACCACTAGTTTCCTTTTGGTAGTGGGAAGTGATTGGAGTAGCAAAGCAGAAAGGTTTTTTCTAATTGAATGCATGGGTTCTCCGGTGGGATTGGGTTGGGGTTCCGCGACTGGCCTTTCTCTTGTTGTTGTAGAGTGCCTGCAGTTTTCTTTCTTTCTTCCACATAGGCCTCGCTTGCATGCCTTGTGGACCGAAAATTTTGTATATAAAGAAAAGTTCTGTCTTTCCTCAAAAAGAAGAGTCACGCGGTCCTTAAAGAAAGAGGCTTCAGTCATCGGTTCGAATCCGAATAAGGGCTTTTTTCTTTTCGGTATGCCGCTCCGCTAACTAAGGAGCGATAGAAGGAAGTGGGCTGTGGTGATGTTAGAATTTGCTCCTATTTTAGTGTCTTTAGTTATTAGTTTCCTAGTTTCTTTGATCCTGTTAGGCGTTATTTTCATTTTATCTTCCAATAGTTCGATCTATCCAGAAAAATTGTTGCCCCGGTGCGGTAGAATGTCTAATTCTGTAGTAAGAATTACAGTAAGAATTACTATTGTTTTAGTATTGCTATGTGTATTCTATTCATTCTTTCGGCTAATCGGCCTAGATGTCACTTTTTTTGGAGGTGAACTAATGTGTAGCCTTTTCAGCAAGGCTATCTACTTCCTCTTTGCTCGCTTCGGCTACTTTGGTCTCCTAGTGGGGGCTCTTGTGATGTCTGAGGATATGTGGGGCTGTTGCAACATGATGTCTCCAGAGGGAGCCAGTTCTGACAAAAACGTCATATCTTCAGCATCCACAGGGCAAACCCCCTGTCCTCAGCCCCCTTTCGACCCGCATGCAGGACCGTCTAGCCCGTCTAGCTCGGTGGTGAGCGTGCCGCAAGATGAGCTCTGGGCGGCGCTGGACAAACGCCCCGACTCAATCACTTCGAATAGAATATTTCAAGCTCCGAGTCCCGGAGTCCCGGCAGAAGTTTTTGAAGTTTCGCCCAGTCCAGACCAAGAAGCGCAACTTCAGGCTGCGCCATCCCTCCTAGCGGTAGAACATCGAATCTCAGAGGTTT